AGATAATTTATTGTTAAGACGCATATTCCAGAATCCAATCTTCTACCTCTTTGAGGAGTATTGCTTATAAATAATATTCAATTTATAATTACATTTATCATCCATCAAAGGAAATGCGAGGGGTCCCCTTTACTTTCTCTTTGTCATTTTATTTTTCTTTGTATTGTAATGAGAAATAACCTACTTAACTCAGTGGTTAGAGTATTGCTTTCATACGGCGGAAGTCATTGGTTCAAATCCAATAGTAGGTATAATTTCTTAACTTATTAGAGTCCATCGTAGTTTTTAGACTCTTCTTTTTTTTTTTATTTTCTATCTTTTCCATCCTATTCTATTTATATCTATTTATATAATATTGAATATTGTATTTGGACTATTCGAATTTATATCTATTTATATAATATTGAATATTGTATTTGGACTATTCGAATCCTATTCCGCTTGATTCTATTGAAATCCGAGTAATCAATAGAACTTCTTTATATAGGATAGGATAAAGAAGTTCTATTGATTACTCGGCCAACTAGTTATGCCATCTCATTGATAGCCTCTACCCGTGTCCTAGCTCGTCTGAGAGCAAGATTTGCCTCAATTGTTTGCCTCTTTCCTTCAGCTTTCCGCAAGTTAGCTTCTGCTATTTCAAGGGTTTTCCGAGCTTCTTGTGGATCAATATCACTACTTTTTTCCGCATCATTTACTAAAATAGTGATCGCATTATTTCCTATTCTAGCAAAACCACCCATCAAAGCCATCGTTAACCATTGGTCATTTAAGCGTATTCTCAATAGACCTATATCTATTGCTGTGGCAATAGGCGCGTGATTTGGTAATATGCCAATTTGTCCACTATTGGTAGATAAAACGATTTCTTTCACTTCTGAATCCCAAACAATTCGATTGGGGGTTAGTACACAAAGATTTAAGGTCATTTATTCAATTTGTTCTCCATTTCTAAAGTCGTAGCCTTCACAGTAGCCTCATCAATGTTACCTACCAAATAAAAGGCCTGCTCAGGAAGACCATCTAATTCCCCGGAAAGGATCAATTTAAACCCTCTAATAGTTTCTGCTAGACCGACATATTTCCCCGGAGAACCCGTAAATACCTCTGCTACGAAAAAGGGTTGTGATAAGAAACGCTCTATTTTTCGTGCCCTTGCTACGGTTAAGCGGTCCTCTTCGGACAATTCGTCCAACCCCAGGATAGCTATAATGTCCTGAAGTTCTTTGTAACGTTGTAAAGTTTGCTTCACTCTTTGCGCAGTTTCATAATGTTCCTCACCAACAATGCGGGGTTGAAGCATAGTTGACGTTGAATCTAAAGGATCTACTGCTGGGTAGATACCCTTGGCAGCTAGTCCTCGTGATAATACAGTAGTCGCGTCTAAATGCGCAAATGTCGTGGCCGGAGCAGGGTCAGTCAAATCGTCTGCCGGTACATAAACAGCTTGAATAGAAGTTATGGACCCTTTTTTGGTAGAAGTAATTCTTTCTTGTAAAGAACCCATTTCAGTACTAAGGGTGGGTTGATAGCCCACAGCGGAGGGCATTCTACCTAATAAGGCGGATACTTCAGATCCCGCTTGGACGAAACGGAAGATATTGTCGATAAAAAGAAGGACGTCTTGTTCATTAACATCTCGAAAATATTCGGCCATAGTTAGAGCGGTCAAACCAACTCGCATACGAGCTCCCGGCGGTTCATTCATCTGGCCATAGACTAGAGCCACTTTTGATTCCGCAATATTTTGTTCATTAATTACTCCAGATTCTTTCATTTCCATGTAAAGGTCATTTCCTTCACGAGTACGTTCACCCACTCCGCCAAATACGGATACACCTCCATGAGCTTTGGCAATGTTGTTGATCAATTCCATAATGAGTACTGTTTTACCCACTCCAGCCCCCCCGAATAGCCCTATTTTTCCTCCACGGCGATAAGGAGCTAAAAGGTCTACTACTTTAATTCCTGTTTCAAAAATAGATAATTTTGTGTCTAACTGTATAAAGGCGGGTGCTGATCTATGAATAGGAGATGTTGTACGAGTATCTACAGGACCTAAATTATCAACGGGTTCACCAAGTACGTTAAAAATTCGTCCTAGAGTAGCTCCACCAACTGGAACATTTAGAGGAACTCCCGTGTCAATCACTTCCATCCCTCTTGTTAGACCATCTGTAGCACTCATAGCTACAGCCCGAACTTGGTTATTCCCTAATAATTGCTGTACTTCACAAACAACATTAATTTGCTGACCGGCAGTATCTCGGCCCTTCACCACTAGAGCGTTGTAAATATTAGGCATCTTGCCGGGGGAAAAAGCTACATCCAGTACTGGACCAATAATTTGAGCGATACGTCCGAGGTTTTTTCTTTCAAGCGTGGAAACTTCCAGGCCAGAAGTAGTAGGATTTATTTTCATAAAAAAAGTATATATATATATGTTCTATGTATATGTCGAATTTTTTTTTCGACAATTATCGAGTCCAAAATCCAAAAT